TCTCAATGTTCTTTTTTTTTTTGTTTTCATTATTATTGTCGGAATATTCAAGAGCTAAGACCATTCTAATGCTCCTTTTCGCCATGCATAAACTAAACCAACAATTAGGATAAGCACGAAAATTAAAGCTTCTATAAATACGGATACCCCCAATACATCGAAACTCATTGCCCATGGATAAAGAAAAACCGTTTCAACATCAAAAACAACAAAAACTAGAGCAAACATATAATAACGGATTCGAAATTGTAACCAAGCATCGCCCATTGGTTCTATACCGGATTCATAACTAGAAAGTTTCTCTGGTCCTTTTCTAATTGGGGATAAAAGGCCCGAAATTAGAAATGCCAAAATAGGAATAACACTTGATATTATTAGAAATGCCCAGAAAATATCATATTCGTAAAGCAGAAACATGGGTGCACTCCTATGAATGTAGAAAATATACTAGATTATTCGAGTCGAATTGAAATTAATTGTCAACTCATTCATAACTGTTTAGTCAAAATAACAATATAACAATTTATTTTGATTGAACTGCTTAGTTTTGTTTGCTTTTGTACATGTCTTATTTCAAGATTCATCGACTCGAATTGTTCCATTTACTTCAATTTTATTTCGATATCAATTATCAATTATAAATATATATTGCTATTTCTTAAATATATATTGCTATTTCTCTTATAGCTTATACAAATAAGACTTTTTTCTCGATTTTTCATCTCACTTCGGATTCTCTATAAAAATAAAAAAAAAGAATTTAAAATAGAATTATAGAATTTTTAATAAAATACTAATCTATATAAAAATAGAAAATACTATACCTATATTCTATATGTAATAGAGTACCTCTACCTATATAATATGGAATATAAATATTATTCTAAATTTAATAATAAATATAATATAATAAATAATATTAAACATTAATAGAATAGGATCTTATATTAACTATTAACTAAATTAGAGTTCTATTCTATTATACTTCTATTCTATATTAATTTCGAATTATACTTCTATATTCATTTAGAAATTAATATAAATATATTATTTTTTTTTTCTTTTATTGCTATACCTTACCTGGTATAGCAATAAAAGAAAAAAGAAGAGCCCGTTTTACAATGTTAATAATGAAAGTTAATAAAGATCCTCATTTTTCCAACTCCAGCTTGTCCATAAATAGAGTAAGTCATTTTTAAATCCGTGTAACTTACTAGTAGATTTGATTTTTGTTGAGTTAGGTTGGAATTTGTTTTTAAATGAGTTCGTGTCATGATTTTGACTCCAAAAATTCATTAGGCTTCGGCAGGTATCCCAAAGACAAAGAAAAGAAGTATCACTAACTCTTTTTGATTGCGGATAGAAAAGGGGAAAAATTCATATGTAATTGACTTAGGAAGAGTAATGAAGAAAATTGGGTTTGTTTAGCCAAGACAAGATAAAAAAAATAAATAAAAATAGCGATTGGGTCTATTGAAGTGCACTTTTTTTTTATTTCGGCTTTATACTCTATCCTGAATGATTCCTGCGAGCAAGCTTATGAAAATGCTTTTTTTTTTTTTCGTTTTTCGATAAACCAAGCAATTGCAAGCGGCTAGTTACAAACAACAAACAATACAATACAATAATGAAGAAATAAAAACTATACAATTTTTGTTTTTGTATTTTATTTCATTTTTTTTTTAGGGCTATACGGACTCGAACCGTAGACCTTCTCGGTAAAACAGATCAAACTGATTATTCTCAAAATGATTCGAACTGTTTCAAAGACCCAACATGCATTTTTTTGCATTGGGCTCTTCCATTAACTGATATAAATAATCAGTTAGTCTACCATAATTCTCTTGACAAGAAGATAAGAAGATGGCTCCATGTGCTCTGATTTCTTATTTGGATTCCGATCTGAGAGCACTACCGAAGTGTTTCAAAGAAGGTTATCCTGACGTAGGTTTGCTTTTGGCTTAGATCAACCTAAGTTAAATGAAGTCTCCATCGCCCCCTTCTTACTTAAATAATCCAATATGAAACTTCATACACCTTAAAGTTCATAAGATAGGACGAAAAAAGAATTTTTTGAGGTCTTTATACTCATTATGCCTAGCATTGAATAGAGTGAGTATTCCCCTTATCAATATCTTAAATCAATAATGGGTTCTATTGGTTGCCTAAAATCTAAAAATCGAAAAGGGGCACCTAAATTGGACCGAATCTTTTGTCAGGCTATTGTTCTCTTGTTCCCTAAAAGGGATGGAGTAAGACATCAACTTCTCAATAAGTTTTTTGATTCCATAATGTACTCCTCTGAAAAAACATCGGCGCGCGTGTAAACGAGGTGCTCTACCTAACTGAGCTATAGCCCTTTTGCTTGTGATATATATTTTATCACGTCAATAATTTCTTGTCAAGATGAATATTACATGATCCAACTTTTATCTCTTTGATCGGTATTGCTTATAAATAATATTACATTTATAATCCATCGATGTGACGGGTTCCATTT